CGAGAGTACCAAGATCGGACTCAACTTCCAATTCCAAAGGCAACTTTACTAGCGTGGTTATGAATCAACTTACAATTATTGAAGGAGGAACTGTTAATGAAAGACTACTATAGTAGTAATAGCTGTGAATTCCACTTCTGAGTTAGAGTTCAATCCTTACCATCTGAAAGTACGTACTTCTTGTAGCTTGTGAGAAGAGAAAGGATGCATTCGTCAGCGTTGGAAGGCCCAATCAAATACCCCCATCATAGTATAGGTTTTCCCTCTTTTCTCTCATTTAAATGGAACTAAATGGGCAATCCAGCGAAAGATAAGAATGAAAGGGAACTTCACTCCGAGGAATCAGAATCATAAACTACAGGATATTCTCTAGTTGGTCTTGCTGTATTTCAACTCAAATACGGAATCAGAAGAAAGAGAGCTAAACAACTTGGAGTTCCCAAAGAAGAAACAGTGAAATCTCGTTCCAAAAGAAGCGAACAGAGCGGCAAGCTCGGAGTGTACCGAAGGTACCAGTCCTGTCCTATCTAGTGAGGAACCTCGGTGGTTGGCTGCTGTTCTATTGAATAAAGAGAGGAAACCCTTCGAGGTTGGCCCTAGAGTGAGTGAAGTTCTCGAACAGACCCTTCCAAAGGTCCGCCCGGTTCAACTCCATTCGGGGTGATAAAGGCATCGTCAGCAGAATAGTTTTGAAGCCGGTTGAAGGGGCCTCTGAGACAAGGAAGCCTTGCTTGAAAGAGTGGAGCAATGGATTTTTTTCCGTTACTGATTAAGTCTGATAACCACAACAGGGCTTGTTGAATGGCAGGCTTGACTGGCAATGGAAAGGAGATGGCTCATCCATCTCAGATGATCCTCAATCACTCTTTCTAGTGGTTCGCTTAAAAGATCTGTACTAAAAACCTCCCTATTCCTACCGGGAAATCACAAAAAAGAGTAAAATTTAGGTGCCAGGAGTGCGGCGTCCAGCCTTCGAATCGAGTACCAGCACCGATGTCCTATTTCGTCTGATTCAACCTCCTATCCCGGACCAAAAGAAGTGGCTAGTGGATCTGGATTTTCTTCCCTTCTACTTTTAGTAGTCTCCGGTACTAAAGAGATTTATCCCTATCACTTCTGACGGTCAGTCTTCTAGCCAGTCTGAATAAAAGATCTTCCAGCCAAGCCTGTTTCAGTTGAAATAGAAGTCAGCCTTTCTCTGGTTTTAGCGATCCCTGTGACTGGTCTTACTAAGAGCAGCTACTGGGTTTGCTTACTACAGACCCTTACCACTTAAGGGATTGACTGCTCTAGCTACAAATCGCTCCTACTACTCTTACCTCTTATTAGGATAAACCGAGAAGACTACCGACAAACAGCAGGAATGTGACCCAAATTCGGCTACAAATGAATAGACGGGAACTAGAACCGTATCCCAACTCAAGGCCCTAGAAAGGGCGAATGATGCAGTAGGAACAGATTACTTGCTGCTTGATACTGAAGGAAGTGTACTCATCCTCACAGATTTTCTCAGTAGTGGTAGAAGGATTAGGAGGGGGAAGTCAGAAGTAGCTACATTCGCATATCGTGGAGGTCTACCAAATCTCAAAATCACTAGGCTTCCCTCTTCACCGAAGTGAGAACACTTCATCCTCATCCACTTCTCCACTGCCCTAAAAAGAGCCTGAATCTCCTTCTCGGGCAGGCATTCTTTCCCTCAGCTAAAAAAGAGTCACTCCTCGAGGTCAGCGACTGGAAGAGTTGAAGGCGATCAGCAGTCGGTCTGATAAAGAAGTCTGACCATCTCTGTCTGTTCCCCTCATCCCCCCTCGGCAATTAGTGCCTTTCCAGCTAGTCGTTCCAACAGGAATGCTTAAGATAACCTTGACCTGCTAAGGGTCTCTACTACTAATCAGACGCCTTCTCTTACGCACGCATTCTCTGTTCTAGATAGCCGGAAGTCGAGATTCGCTAGCCAGCCCGGTAAGCCCGGTAAGCCTGGTAAGCTAGTCTAGGCAAGCCAGGGAAGGTGTAGCTCTGAGTTTGTTGGTTCCCCTTCCGGTGCAGCTGATGTAGTGAGTAGAGGTCCTCCGGGGTAGCGTAGCGGAGCTGGAGGACCGAGACAAGCGGCTTCTGCAGCTTAGCTGGGAGGATCGGGACTCCGATCCGACAGAAAAAATCTTTCTTTTCTTTGTTCCCCGCTGGGGTGGGAGTTAGGGCGTAGTTAATTCCCCTCCTAGTCAGTGTAGCTAGTCTTGCTTCGAATGGGTAGCTATTTCTCCTGCGGCGCAAGTGTAGCTTCAGCAGTGTGAAGCAGGGCTACTGATGTAGTGCGTCCCTCTCCTGACAGTCGACTTACGACTCTTCAATCTATCCAAAACCCCGCAAATGGAGTTGGATCCACAACAAAACTCATGGTCGTCCAGCACGAGATTTCACTTACACCGAATAATCCCGTGCAAGAGAAATTCCTCTTTCATTGCGGGTGATACCTATTTGCAAACCCCTGGATCGCTCTCTTCTTTGATTGAGTTAAAAACAGGTAGTAGTTGACTGAAGATACTTGGGATGAAAGCTAGACTAGAGCTTTCTTTGACTATCTCTCTTTCCCCTGATGGCTTCAGATCTCCAGATCTTATCTAACTAGGGCATTTTCTCCTTGCGTCGATGAAAAAAAGAGATGCACTTTCCGGGAAATGCTTTTCTTTGAGAGCTTTCTCGAACGAGCTAGAGGGTCAAATCCAATCGATGCATTCCTTTCACTTGGATGACAGTCTCTACCCTGCTCTTCTAGTTCTGGAGGGCGATCCACTAGATTCGAGGAACGGATAGAGCTTCCCTAACTAGAACCATCAGGCTACGAGATTGATCCAACTCCTATCCAAGAAAAAAAGGGAGAACTCCTACTATGGAATGAGCTAGATTTGAATGAAGAGATAGATTCGTCAGACAGAGAAAGAAGAAGAAGTCGATCAACCTCTGCTACCGTCCGTTCGCCCAGTCAACTCAGTGGATAGAGTAGATAAGTGAGATCCGACCATCTTCCACGCCCTCATCCACTAGGCCTACTCCAGTCTCAGATTAAGAACTACTGACCTTATTCTGGTCAAACTCTCTATTGGGAAAAAAGTGATGGTCAAAAGAAGAGAAGAGAAGCTGACGCAGGCTCTTCCATTCCTGATAAGGAATAGGATTCGGACTTTAGGAACCAAGCTTCATTGAGATGAAGAACCAGAAATGAGAAAGAGATCGTACCTCTGAAATAGAGAGTGGGGTGTGGTTACCGGTGAAGAATGCCTTGATACGGCGAGGATGAGACACAGCCGGTTGAAAGCAGAGGAGGAGTTAACAGGACGGAGAGACAGCGACCATACTCGGCTTCACTAGTAGTCTCAGGGGAAGGAGGCCTATCGAAGTCACTTTCCTAGGTTAAGTCCGGAGAGAAGGCTTGATGAAACCTCCTGGTTAGTGATTGGGCACTTCCTTTACGGCGTAGAATCGGCTTCTTTTTTTGACGTATCAGAAAGGGCCTCTCTTCTACGCCTTTCTATTTATGCAAGTATCTTCACTTCAATACCCCAGCCCATTACCGAACCCAAGCAAGGAGCTTCAATTCTATTTCCTTGAATGGTCGGGTTGGAAATTCTTTTACCAACGCAGGCCTATCACCAAATCTCCACTGCGAAATCTTGGAAGGCTTGCTGATTTACACCTCTCTCCGCCGCTTACAGTTGACTCAGATTAGCACTTTGTTACTAACAGATATTTTCTGAGCTAGTTCAACAGTTCATTTAAGCCCCCTTGTCAGCCACACACTTCGGGGTCCTCTGTTGAACCGGCTAGATCAGCTCTGGGAGGAAGGACTTTTTTTCACTCTTTCGAGATGAATACAGAGAGAGATAACCTGTCCTGGAAAGAGCAGATGTGAACAAAGCATGGAAAGCAGACTGACTTCCCTTCAGTAGGGGACTTGGTTGACTGCCGGGAAGAGTCTCTCAGGCTTGGCTAGAATTGGCTAGAGAAAAGGAGCCTTTGTAAAAGGGCCCTTGAGGATGGTTGCTTCCATTCAAAGGGGTCGCTCTCAGATCGAAGGAGATGAGGGGTCGTGGAGTTAACCAAGGCCAAGCTCGCCCACAGCCCCTCAGCTCTGAAAGAAAGTCTGGAAGTTCAGTGCATCGAGAAGTGGTACCTCGCCACTTACAGACTGTCGAGATCTGTCGCCAACACCATATGGGAGGGGGAGAGCCCTGCCGGGGATCAATACATCCGGTCTAATGGCTATTGAATAAGCGGAAAACCTTCCAAATGAATGTGATTTTCGGTTTTTCACCCTACCCCATTTGTCAACAGCTTACTAAAAATCCGGGCGTCCGCGGATGGGAAGGAGCGATAGAGGATAGAGCGCGCTCAAACCTCACTCTTACACCGCATTATCCCTTCTCCATCGAACGGACCGGACACAAAGAAAAGTCGTGCAGGTCGCAAAGGACTCCTCGAGAATTTCTAAGACTCGGATCCAAGAGGTGCCTACGAAGGCTCGGACTGACCTTGTATCGGGCTCTGACTTCCCAGCAAGGAACTCCAATAAGTCCCTTATTCCTGGAGTTAGGTCTCCAGGTCTCGGCAAGTCTTCAATGGTGGAAGTAGCGCCTTAATTCAAATAAGAGTCAGAGCTTACTGAAAGCCGCTACCAGTGGGACGGGTACCTGTCCCGGAAGATGCCAGCCACTAGGGAATCCCAATGGGTCCGATAGAAAGCCCTATTCCAGGTATCCAATATCAATTCAAATAGCATAGTCCAGTCGTGCATCAGTCTGATGGTTCACGGGTCGTACAGGCTTTCTTTCTATGAGCTTTGAAAGGAAGAAGAAGAAGGATGGAGCAGAAAGATAGAAAGAGCTGTTGCTGGAAATAAGAGAAATAGTCGAGTTATTGCATTCCTCTCACAAACTATCAATTTCATAAGAGAAGAAATAAAGTTGATAGATCAGTTAGTTGAGGCGGATCCTTTCTTTACCTTTACGAGTTGAAAAGAAAGTGGTGACAGGTAATAGCTCTGGTAGAGTGCAGGACTGTAAATCCTTCTGTGAGCGGTTCGAATCCGCAACCACTTATAGTTAGTTTCATCGAGATTTTTGTGGTGTTCAGTGTACCCTGAGTACAAGATCGAAGAGGATCCTCATTCCCTCTTTAGTCAATCCCAATCGAAAAATCAGCGGAGCCAATGGCTTGATCATAATGCTGCGGCGGGGTCAGAGAGCCGGCAAACCGTTTCTGGTTCTAGTAGAAAGGGATTGACTGATTCGGGTTGAGGATGACGAGCAAAAGAGTGGAGGAAAAGCTGTTATATAGTTAGTCTATTTCTATCTTCCTATCTTTGTCATGTCAGTCTTATTCCTATCTTGGTATCTTTGTCATGAGGTATGCAGCACACCAACTTTCCAAGAAGATGAAGAAGCTGATCCTTTCCGAGAGCCTTGGTAAACGCGTCAGCTGGTTGATCGGATGTATGAATCTTGACTGTAGAAACAAGTCCCTCTTTGATAGCATCGCGGGTGAAATGACAATCAACTTCAATATGCTTCGTGCGCTTGTGGAAGACTGGATTAGCAGCAATATGTAAAGCTGCTTTATTGTCACAAAACAACTTCATAGGCGTGGAATGAGGCACCCCAAAACAAGAGCTCCTTGTTCCACTTCACGTCGCAAAGCCCATCGCGCGGTATTCCGCCGAAGAACACGAAACCGTCGGTTGCTTCTTAGTTTTCCATGCAATCGGCGAATTTCCCAACATAACCACAAATCCACTCAATGATCGCCGACTTGTAGAACACGCAGTCCAATCTGAATCACAATGTCCTGACAACTGTAAATCAGAATCTGAACTCAAAAGAATACCCTGAAGCACACCCGGACAACTCTTAAGATATCGTACGACCCTTGTAGCTGCCTCCCACATCCGTGGTTGCTGATGAGGCAGTATATGCACAACATATGACAATTCCGGGCGAGTATAAGTGAGGTAAACCAGACGCCCAACCAGACGACGATACTGTTCGGGATCGTTATCTCCATCTTCTACGATTAATTTGTGATTTTGTTCAATGGGAGTAGCAAGAGGACGACCTCCCAATAACGCACATTCTGAAATGATATCCAATGCATACTTCCTCTGTGACAAATAAATCCCTGAAGGAGTGTGCTTGTGCTGAAGCTTCATCTCTTCCGCTAAATCACCATGATGGAATGCGTTGTGAACGTCCATCTGGTTCACTTCCCAATGAGCTGCAACCGTTAGAAAGAAAGGTACCGTTGTCATCTTAACTACCGGAGTCTCATCATAGTCCAATCCTTCTTTTTGTCGATTCCCAAAGGCAACCAATCTCGCTTTATACCGTTCTATCTCACCATTCGATCGATATTTGATGGTAAATACCCATCTAAACCCAATCGCTTTCTAAAAAAATTCGGAGGAAGATCCACGCCAAGTGTTATTATCCTCTAATGCTTGTACTTCTTTCGACATCGCTTCTCTAGCACACCATCGGGAATCCTTCACAGCAGTGTGCTCACACTCCTGCTTTGAGTAAGAATTCGGCACGCAGATACAGCGGTGTGCTTGTGCTCAAGAAAAAGATGTCAGAGAACCTGTCACAGGTCACATAGTTAGACAACGGATAAGCGACCATACCTTTGTGAGAAGACGCTGAGGCCAGCTGAAGTGGAATTGGATTATTAGATCCGGCTTATTGTTATTTCGAGCAATGTCTAAGGCAACTCTCCAATCGTGGGAAGACGCTGCAGTTCACCGAGAATGACGAGAGACCTACTCTCTCCCATCCCAGGAATCATTCAATAGAGAGAAGAAGGAGAACCGAAGATATCAAGCTTGGCTGCGCTGCCCATCGCATCGGACTCCCAACGGCTAAGAGCGGGAACCATGATTAGCTTAATGCCTTTCGGCTATAGGACATTAGACTTCTACCGGCTACCGGGAAAAAGATTAGACTAGATCAAAGGACTAGATCGATCAGCAGCCGTAGCTGCAGTAGAAAAAGCAGTAGTTGGAGTTGGTACTTCAACCGGTTCTTTTACAGTCCCACCTTCATAAGGAAGAACTGCCCTGAAGGGTAAGGCAGGTCAAAAGAGTGGGCATCTTTCCTACCTATGGCTAACTCAAAAAAATCTGAGAGGGGAGGTTGCTCTGCTCTGGATGCACCGGTCAGAACGGGGAAAGCTGCTCTTAGAGCTATCTCTTCCCGATCTAGTAGCTATTTCTGCTGCTCCATTCACGGAAGCATTTTCTACGGCCTCTCATGAGACAAGAAAGCAGAAGCTTCTAGAGCCGTATCCTAACCTGATTCAGAAACAGAACGTGACGGAGGCCTAGTTGTTGATGAGTGAGCATCATCGGATGGGGCAGAAGATGATGCTCGCTGAATACACCTCGAAAAGGAAGAAAGCTGTCCACTTGAAGCTGAAACCTTAGACTTCCTCTCGGGCAATCTATGAATTAGAAAGCTAACCCTTAGATCCGGGAATAGGAAACTGGCAGTAAGGGTATTACGCTTCAAGAGAAGTGGAACTCACTCGAATAGAGAGAGTCTAGGCTCACTCACAGGGCAAGGGCTAGTATAGCAAAGAGGCTTTCAATTCCCGCAAAGCAAAGAGCGAAAAGGTGCTTTGTACCTCATTTCGCTAAGCAGCGAGAATAGTACTGAAGCTCTCTTTCAAACGTTCGCCGATCATACTACTTCATTCTTAGTGTGCTGACCGGATACCCCACCCTGAGCTAAGAGCCGTAGCAAGAGATATAGCGTTGCCTTCCGGCTGAGTGAGCTCATTGGCGAATCAATTCATTTGAAAGAGAAAGTCGGGTCTAGCTGATTTCCGAGTTGACCAATGATAGATAGGTAGGAATGGCAGAACCTAAACGAGCTAGGCTTCGTTAGCCTTAGCCTGTTCTCCTTTTAGAAGCTATTCTTAATGCCGCTCGGGCTCCCGGTGATAGAGGGCTCTTGGAACAGATGATAGTTGATCTTACTCAAAGAATCTAAATATAGAGATATGCTTTATACCAGTATACAGCAAGAACAATGTCAGCCAATTCAAAGAGAAAAAAGCTTACACAGCACAGATTTTACCTTCTGGTGAGAGTTTCCGGTATATCCGTCAAACCTTGGTTTAGTGGATATAGGTGTAAAAGAACCCTTTCTTGTTTGCGAGGACTTAGTTGGATAGAAGAGAGATTGGTGCTCAGTCTAATCCTAGTGGATATAGATCAGGTCATAGATTCTTTGCAACCCACAGATGGAAGGGGAAAGTCCGGCAGGTGAAGCTCAAGTCAAATGGGGCTATCTCTAGAAAGATTGTATCAGAATCAAGGTCAAGCCAAATCCTCACATTTCAGTTCGTTCTTCATTAAGAAGAGTTGGTTCCCTTCTATCACTTCTATGGAGATCTTCTTCTTCTATTGAGACTGACCATCAATCTCTGGCCTTTACTGGATCGAATTCCCTCTGCGAGCTACCAGATCTAATGCACCATTCTTCGGCCTCTTACGAACAGTTTCGATGTACCAGATCATCTTGTGTTTAACAAATCTTCGGTATCGATTCCCGCTCCTACTAAAGCTAAACCTCTTGTTTCAAAGGAGAGCCGGCTTCAAGCATATAGTGCCTTTCCCAAGTGATTTCACTTCTATCACTTGGGCAAGAAGTGAGTTCGCTTAATAGCAATACCTTTGAGCCCTCCAGTTATCAATCCTACACTCTTAGGAAAGCTTATAGGTAAAAAAAGGAGGAGTCGAGCTTGTAGCTGTAATAGTGGCATTAGATGAAAAGTAAACGAGTTGCTCTAGGAGCTCTATATTCAATAGGAGGATCGCACTCGGGCGGCTCCAGAATCTATTGGATTGAAGGAAATAATCCTACAGTAACTACTACTATAGTTGCAAATGAAACAGAAAGGTAAGTCAATTAATTAGCTGAGGAATCTCCTCCTGTAAGGGCTTCATTCTCCTACGTCGGAACCTCAACAGCTTCTTTTTCTTTTGATTCTTAGTCCGCTAGAGCAACTAATACAGGAAAACCAGTAGAATTTCCCGTTGTTGGTAAAGCAACTAAATCATTGACTTCAGATGGCTTGCAGACCTTCTCCATTCCTTCGTTTTCATAAGCATCCCTTTCCGCTGCTCCTGGAACAAGAGCTACTATTTCATTTAGAGTTCTTTCATTGTAAGTAGTGGAAGAAGAACTCCCTCAACCTCAGCCTTTCGCTACTAATACAGCAAAACCAGTAACTGAGTCGACTATAGTAGCATTTGATGCGTCACCTTCCCTATGAAACTCTTGACTTTACAGTAGTTGTGGCATCCGCTTCCCTTTCAGAGTCTGATTCCGATGCTAATTATCCAGTTGATGGGGAATTGACGGCCCTTTCATTGACAGTAGTTCATTCCACTGAAGAGGGAATGCTTGTAGCTAGAAGAAGAGCTTTTGCAACAAAATCATTTCCTAGGAACCTCATTGACTGATGTCAAGGTTTCTGCCTCAGCAACAGCTACTAGAGAAAGAACAGCAACTTTCGTTTACTGATCAACAGACTGGTACAGGTGTTGGAAGAGCTAGAGCGTATGATGCTATTGAATTCACTTCCGACCGCTTTCAACTAGTAGAGAAAGTCTTTCGTTTAGAGCCGATACCACAAGGTTTACTGCAAGGAACAGCAAGGCAAGGAACCAGAGGGGAGATGTACAGGTGCAGAGAGCAAGAAGGAATAAAACCCCCGACAGTTCAATAGCCGCTTCCGCTTCAGGCCTCGTAACCTGTTCATAATGATCCCGCATAGGCATCTGACTTTCTTAGACAAAAGCGGGATAGTTAAATAGACGTCCAGTCTCCGATCCCAGTTGATTGATCTCGACTTTACCAGCTCATGAACGGGGCATTCATCAGACTTGAGCAGTAGGTTTCGACTCGGTCAGCTGTCTTGATGAAGATTGACTTCAGCCAAAGAGAATGAATTGACTTAGGGAAAAATTCTTTGAAATTGGTACTGGCATCCTTGCTTCTGTCCCCGTTGCCTCTGATAGCTATGCCCCCGCCTCTCTTTTTGTCTCTGTGACTCGAGAAGCGAGTCTCGATCTCAAAAGGGTACTTGTATTAAAAAAATTGAGATCTTTCAGGTGCTCCCAGATCTGGAGCAGGCGATGGCTCTTGAAATGGGCTAGGGATGCCTAGAAAAGGTGAATAATTAGGCTATTCTGCTGCTGCTGGTCATGGAAAAATGGATGAAACTGAAGGGTCTGCTTCGACGCTCCCGACCTTCAACTCCGGATTATGCTATGCCTTTCCTTTCGGGGAGCTTCCGCCGGCTCAGATGCTTTCTTTGCCACGGATGCCTTCGGTTTGAGGTCAGGGACTTTTTTTTTCGGCTGGTGGCTGTGATGCTAGGCTAAGTGCTGTTAGTGAGACTCGGTAAACCCGGTCCACTGTAGGTGCTACTTCTTGCTCTTTTGCCCCCATTTCTCTGTGATTGGCTTTAGAACCGGGAAAAAAGAGTCAACAACAATCAATCAGTTATGCCTCTCCTCTTCCTGCCTCTCTAGCTGGCTTGATCTTAGACTCCGCTACCAGAGAAGAGCCCTTGTGTCCCTAGCTAATGGATGCCTCTTCCATTAGTGCTCCTTCCTCTGATGTCTCCGCTCGGTCAACCGTCTCTGGAATTTCTTACTTTTTCGGTTCTAAAGCCACTCCGCCCGCCATCCAGTGGATCTTCACCTGGCTAGGATTCTGACTCTCGAACGGGGGAAGGCAACCTATTAGATTGTTGACCCGACCTCAGACTTCGTTTTAGGCTGAAGTAATTGGAGGCCCATTACCCGATATGGGTATGGAATTCGTTTCACCTACCTGGTAGATATGTGTATTTTACCTCTAACCATACCTTTGCTATCTATGCTCCAACCATGATAGCGATTGGACGGTAGCAATTGGTGCTTATTTCGGGGATTCAACCGACCTGGATAAACCACTTCTGCCTTTGGCTTTGCCTCATACCCGGTCTAACTCAAACTTTGACTTTGCTATGCTTGCTTTGTTAGTATAGCAAAGTTTCTAAAGCTGTTAGCGCGTAGTCTGTCTGCTCTAAAGGAAGTCGATTTATTGATTCGTCCTTCTCGGATCGTCGTCGGTCCTTTTTTATTGGGCTCTCATGCCCGGCTAGACGATAAGATCAAAGTAACCCGCTTTAATTTAACCAACCTACTCTGTAATACTGTTTTCACCACCGGTTTGCCATGATTCATAAGCAGGAATCGTAGATCTTATCTAGGATGTTGCCGTCATCTTATAAGATGAAGAAGTCAAGCACATTTCTCTTCTTCCTAAGAAGTAAGGCTGACGGGCTAATAAGTCCCCGGAGCTTCAAAACAGGCCTTTTCATGCTCCGCAGAGGCCAATGAACTTCCGAAAGCTTCTTCTGATTGAGTGAACATACCGAGTACTTAAAAGTAGGGCATTGGATGGGACAAGCCGCTTCCTTTACTTTAAGCCGAGAGGGGTCGTCGCTAATCCTTTTGGCCGCTTCTTTCCACTTTCTACCTCTTAGTCGACTAACTCAAGTTCCTAAACGAGACAGCAGCTATCCAGCTTGTCGGTTAAGGAAGGAGTTCTTGTTCCGTTGCCGTCGTCTAACTAATACATAGTTCTGAAATAGGGATTCATATGGATTGAATCATCATAATGATGACAGCTGCTACCTTCCCATTAGAAACCATCTATCTTTCTTCTTTTCCTTCGTACGAATCTTTGCTAACTTGACTGTGTTCGACGGCTGATGACCCCAATGTGTGAAATATCCACCTCCATGGGGATGCGCGACCGGGAACCATGTTGTCAGGAACTGAGCACTTTCTTGAAAGCATTGATTTGATTTGTGGTAAGACTAGAAGAGGAGATTGCTCTTTCGAAGCTAGTCAAGCGATTAAACAAAGTAATCAACCTTTCGAGTTCTTGATTTACGGCTAGAAAGAAGGACTAGAGCTTCATACCTTCCGGCTGTTCTTTCAAGATGGAAAAGAATTGATCTGTAAAGGTCAGCGGTCGTAATCTGTTCGACCAGACCACGTCTTGCAACTCTTCTGGCGTCAGGGTTGCGGGAACCTGTGCTTCTTGGTTGAAATTGAAGAACAACTCCTTATGCTTTGGAGACGTTCTCAGCAACTCATAGATAGATATGTTACCTACGCCTCCGCTAAAGGAAGAATCGGGTAGCTATACGTTCCAAACAGCTAAGATATTAGTTATGCTTTAGCAACAGCTCCGTTCAGGGAGGGCGGGGATGAACACACCAAACGGCAAGCTACAAAGAAGGGTGAAACAAGCTACAAAACAGATCTGACTCCTACCTAAGGGGCATAGAACAAAAGAGAGTCAAGTCAAAGATAAGAGTTTAGTTATGCTGGGCAGTTGTCTTGGAGGAGCAGCCGCCACAGATGAAGGAGTTGCTTGAGGAAGATGCTTATTTATTTCCATAAGACCTACCTCATGGCTTGCCACTCTTACGACCAACATGGGATTGATTTCATACCTGGAGCAACTTGACCTAATCTGTCTCCTTCTAATTAGAAAAGGAGTCCCGCTAAGCACGAGGAACTGAGAAGGCAGGTGCAAGGGCTTTGATAGAGAGGGAAAGCAGACTCGACAACCACAGCCCAGTTAACTATTTGAATCAGGAGCTTCCGATCCCATCCCTTCAATCACCGTTACTCGATCCGAACTTGAACCTGACGCGCTACCTTCTTGTACATCCCCACCTTCCTCGGCCAGCTAGTGAAGTGAGTCTTTTAGCATAGGGAAGTGGGGAATAGAAGCTTAGGCTAGGCTCCTTATGCGAGAAAGCGAAACCGGTGGTTTCTTGGTCACGACCGGCTAAAGCTAAAGTTCCATTAAAGAGCGTTACCACGAGATTCATCAGGGAATATAAGGGTTTTCATGAGGCTGATCTTGAGCCGCCATCCAAGCACGAATACCCTCGTTTAAAAGAAGATTTTTGGTGTAGAAAGTCTCAAATTCAGGATCTTCCGCTGTACGGATTTCCTGGGAAACGAAGTCATAGGCACGTAGGTTCAGAGCCAGACCGATCACTCACAATATCCCTGGGCAAGCCAAAGATTTTGACCACATGCTTAAGGAACAACTCCGCAGCATCATGGGCGGTGCATGCATGTTGCGCTGCTATGAACACAGCATACTTAGAAAAGCGATCCACCACTACCATCACGGACCGGAATGGAACCCACAAACAAGGTCTTGAAGAGCCTTGTGTTACCTAACTAAAGAGCTCCCAAGGCCACCTGATTCGGAGTAGAGCACTCCTATTTACACTTCGATTCCGCCCACTGATTCAGATCCAGCTAAGGCCCGCAACCAAAGAGGAGACACTTGCACCGGGGTAATGCTACCACACAGGTTTTGAGGCGAGGCGCTGCGCTGCCCTCTTTCGGGCAATCAACTCTTTCTTGTACCTGGCACTAGTCAAATTGTATCTCGGTTCATGGCATGCCACAACGACTCTATCGGCTTATAGTCATTCCTGGCACTCGGCGCATGTCTTTGATCAACCCCGGTTCCGTCACTCGTATCTGGTTGAACCAGTACTTCCTTTCCGCCGTTCCTAGGGACCACCCACTCCCGTTCCTTGGTTGTTGGTGTATTGGCTCTTTGGTTCCCGGTCAAAGCCGGTCGTTCGCCGTGAAAGCAAGATAGGGTGAACACATCTGTATCGTAATATGGGTATGAGTATAGTATATGTACAAAGAGGTAATTTCACTACTCCTTCGACTGGTCCTTGTTTGGTTTCAAAATGAATATCAGATGTCCATGAAATCCAAAAATTTGTGATAGAGGAAGATGAAATACCAGCTGATTCCCCTATTGATTAACCTCCTCCAACCCCAATATTTATAAGCTACGCGGATTTCATACCAGCTCCTTCTCCAACAGCGGCAAGAGATCGCATTATTAACTAGACAGGCAAAGACATCGTCCGCGATTCTATTCTATAGCATAGGGAAGCATGGAATCGGACGCTAGCTTCTCTTAAATGCGCGGTGCTTAACACATGCAGATTGGACCCCTGACTTTATTCATCTATGGGATTGTCGCCGACTTAAGAGAAAACCTGTAGGATTCAAATTCAAAGCGATCCAGGAAGAGTTCTCGACAAGGAGGATAAAATGGGGAAAAAACGGAGCCGAGGAGCAACACTGCTATCCTTTCTTTCGAACTGCCTTCTCTTAAAGTACAGGTCACAGGGAAAGCTAATTCAAATCCCAAGAGTGGTTCGGAGTCTCGTACTAGCCCCTACTATCCTATCTAAGTAAGGCGGATGGAAGATGGCCAATGAGCTCTCTCGCTTTATTTTATTGGTAGAGCATTTCTTGCTAGATCGGATTGAGAGTCACTTCTTCCGCTGTTTACGTTTTCAAAAAAATTTAATCGGTGTCGACATTTTCTTCATCTCAGCCAGTTCCGGCTTGCTCCGCACAGGCTACATCTCGGCCTTTCATTGATATTCTTTCAATTCATTTTGGAAGCCCTTCCTTCGGTCCGGGGGTACCACGCAATCCGTTTAGATATATTTCAGTTGCCGCTGCACCGTGCTGACCCATTCCCATTCAATCTAGAAATCGATAATTGAGTAAGAGAAGAAAATCAGATCTCAATCTAATCGAAGAAGAGCCTCATTACGGAATTGGCATCGAGAAGCTAGGGCCCAAGTAGTGCCTCGCAATCTAGGTCAGGTACATTGCGTACGATCCGCGTAGGCCGGTAAACCAATAGTGTAAGATCCATTCCAAGCTTGAGGTTGTTTCTGACAGAGGGAAAACACTTTAGGAGAGAAATCCTCGATATAGTCAAGTATTTTAGACGCTTAGCCATGGGAAGATACCGTCAGTGATCCATGGATCTCCGATCATCCAAGGTAGAGATAAACATCTTGCGGGCAATTGTTGTGAACAAAGGAATGAATCTTACACTATAGTATTCCCGGTAGAACGATTAATTAGAAAGAATGTATGAACAGTGAGAGCTTCTCAAAGAGGTCCCGCAGAGTATCTAGCTATTGTTTTCGATATGTATGAAATCTTGACTTTAGTCCGGGGGCATCCGATCACTGAATTGAACCCTCGGACGTATATTCTTGACGTCCTTACCAAAACTTCCGGGAGTGAGAAATTCTTTCTCCTTTCCTTGCCTCCCAGTCCTTATTTTGAGCCAGTTGGAGAGCCCATAAAATGGAAGTGCTTCTGTCTTACAGGCATTACCCTCGTGCTCTTTCTGATGCCCGGCTAGTTACAATTGAAGGTGGAGTAGCTTTGCCTTTACCTTAGCTTTTCGATGCCATCTTCGTGAGTATGATCATTCTACGGAACCCCGCCTAGGATTTGAAGACAGGACCTCTCCGTCATCATACTGCCCGCTCTACCATCGATGGTCAGGCATTGGTTTGGCTAAAGTTTAGAAGAATCTTTCTTTCCAGCTTTGGTCACATAAGCTTGAACCACTCCGGGGAAACATTTGGATATTATACGATCGTACTTTGCCGGGCATGAGCTACTCTCTTCTAGCCTTCCTCTAAGAGATTCAACGGCATGTCGTTGTTCTTGGAAAAGAAGAAATAGGGGATTCCATAGCTGATTCCTTGCCATCTACAGTAAGAGGACTCCGACAGGTTCTTATGCCAGCCAGAAAGAGAGAAGGAGGGGTAGCGAATGGTTTAGCAGGAGCTGAATAAGTCTCGGAAGTTGTAAAGGCTTCACCGGTAAGGCCAGCTGTCCAAATTGATGGAGGAAGATTCTTTCACAGCGCATTCTATTGCTAACTCCGCACGTCACTCAGCGGATGCGTTGAGGAGACCAAGAGCGTCTAGAGCTTGCATCAACAACTTATTCTCATACTCCCACACCGCTTACTGGTTGACCGGATACGAGAACTCTTGCACCGGGAATTCAACTAGAAAAGGCTCGACAAAGGGGAGGGTAGCTCCTTTTAATTGAAGCAGTAGCCACTCTCTGCGTTCAATAAGATAGCAGATCGAAAGATCTCTCCGATCACTTTTTTTAAGCGAGCACCCTGCACACTGGATCGTAGGCAGCAGTGGCCTACCTGTAGTTCGGATTCAGATGTTAGAGATTTGCCTGTGACAGGCTTCTCTGTAGGGCTGTAGCAAGAAGCCTCGGGGGTGCTACTCCTCTGACTACTCAATTAGAAGTAAAGGAAGGGGTGGGATTTCAAGGGTTAGCCGGGAATTCAGACTATCCCTCAACAGGAATTCTTTCCCTTGCCATAGATTCAGAAAGTTCTCTATCACAGCGGATAAAGTCGACTAGACTAACTTGCCAGAGTCTGAAGAAGTCTGTGTGGAATCAGAGCTAAGGGATGCTGGAGGAGCAACTCTATGCGTTAGTTTGGATTTCTTCTGAATAAGAAGTCGTAGAGTGAAAGCAGAAGCTGTTCTTTGAGGTGGGAAGTGTCAGCTCAGCAGTTTCGTAGTGGAAAGTCTTCTATTTTCGATCTGGGATTTTCTAAGCTCTTCTTTCAAATACAGAGATGTGGACTCTTCCGCAGACTTCTGAAAGGGTCCCAGCCCGTGCATGCTCTGTAGCAATGGTCTTCCCAAGATTCTCTCCGATTGGACAGTATCAGGTCCCGTGTAGTCGGGATCCGAGCTCCTTCTACAACAACTGGGACGTCGGTCAGGTCAGGGGTTGTGCGTCATATCTACTCCAGTACTTGGCTTTCTCCCGGTCTTATCCTCTGGTGTGGAGAGGATGCTCACACTAGCTCTCAGATTACTCCTTGATGCTAGCTCCTCCTCTCCTTTCACTCTAGGCCTCTTCAGTAGCTATCCGTAGATCACTGACGATCTGTCTCTGACTCCGTCTCAGACTCTTCTTTCTATTTGCGGGGAAGTTCAGTTAGAAGGTCTAATAGCAGGAACTCTATCAGCCTGCGCATCGAAGAAAACCTATCCATATCCTTATCGCAAAACCTAGCTTTGTCACCTTCAACGGATCTCAGCCTACTAACTCTGTCTCGTCCCAGGCTTTGGTAACCTTCGCTACTACAGCTGATTCCACCTGCAAAGGAGATGCTACCTTATTACTAAACAGGGTGTAAAGACTGATTCTTTTAAATCCAATAGCCTGTACTCTCTACTGAAATCTCTCATCTTGGGTAACAGGATAGATGATAGAGAGGTCCACAAAAGGTATGGCTGGAGAGTAGAAGTCTCAAAGACTTTCTATTCCTAATCGAAGAGTGCTCTTGCATTCGCTAGTGCCTAAGGTATCTAATTTTGAATTCCTTCATCTAGAGTGAGATTTTTCTTTGAGATTGTCTGAGCCCTATCAAATCTTCCGTGGTGGTCAAAAACGAACTATGCTATCTTTAGTTAATTTTCTTCTCTGATGAAAGAGAGAAGATGAAAGTGAGGTGAAAGAACCTGTATCTGTGTGAAACCCTCAGAGGTGAAGATAGATCTGAAAAAACTCTCACCGATATTTAGAGGACCACTGGTAGTTCCACAGAAAATCAAATTTCCTAACGCAAAAGAGAGACATCAGACCAGTTTGGCACAGTCAACTGAGAAAGTTCTACTACCTAACTTCTTCTATCCGAGACCAAATTCTGTAACAGATCTGGATCAGCTGGTAATACAGAATTATTACGCCTACTCGTGGTTTAAAGAAAGTTCTCATCATCATCATCTGGATTAGTTTGGATACTGCTAGTGATTATCTCATCTTTAAAATCAATTCAGCAGAATATCTCTAATGTGAAGGAGCATCATTCTCGCACTTCTGTCTTCTTTTGCTGTTCAGTTTAACTTATTGGAAATCTCTCCTGAACCTCTTTTGAACAAAATTATTTAATGAGACGTCTCCAATTGTAAATCAATACGAGATGTTTATGTGAATTGAGCTCCACTCATTAGTCTGAGTGCGAAGAGCCTCTCAATCAAATTATTAGAGATTTCCGCAAACTTTAGAACTAGAGAAACACCTGGTAGGGCGAAAACCATAACCTACTTGGTACTATTCTTTAATAAAATGAATAAGACTGGATACAGTCAATTAGTTCAAATGTAGATAGAATGAAATACTAACCTCCCCTTTTCCTGTTCTGTCCTAGGACTTTGATTCTAACTTCTCCTTTTCCTGTTCTGTCCTAGGACTTTCTTTCTAACCATTTCCCTTCTTGGATGAGACGGGCAGAAGTCGAGAGTTAGCCGCTGCTTCAAGCAGAAGTTCCTTGTTGAAATTCAGGAGTTAGATAGGGAAACGGAGACTTTACCTGTAAGTCAGTTGACAGTGCCCCAAGACAGAAGCACTGACTGGAATCAATCAGCAGCTGAATGCAAGGATTACTTCAATAAAACCAACTCAGACCTTTTCCATCAGGAGACCATTCTCAGCCTGAAAGAAGAAGACTCGGCAATCTCAATTTCGTATGAGAAGAAGACTCGGCAATCTCTCGAGTGATGGTTGACTAAAGTGCAATGGAAGGGTGAAAGCTTACCTGGCCCCCCAGGTCCGTAGGAGAGGTAAGAATTCCTCTCCTTTTAGTCGAGGTCCGTCAGTACCTCTACACTTTCCCTCTGAAGAGTTCTAAGGACCTCTGAGCTCGATAGCCGACTCTCTCTATCTACCCCTTCTTTCGTGGAGGTGGAGGTTTTTCTCTGTGGCTTACCCCCTCTCTTCCCGTTAGTCGAGTAGTACTTTTTTAGTCGAGTAGTACCTTTTTAGTTCCATTCAAAGAAGATCGCCTACTGGGATTGTAGTTCAATCGGTCAGAGCACCGCCCTGTCAAGGCGGAAGCTGCGGGTTCGAGCCCCGTCAGTCCCGGTTTATCCGATGTATCTATTGCTTCGCCCTCTTCGACCGCACACCTTAATATGCAGCCCAAAGAGAAGTGTAATGGAGCCCTAGATGGAGGGCAAATGGGAGAGAGAGATCTGCATCTTCCGAAACCAGATAATCAACCGAAGGAGAGACCCCTGCATCAAGGAGATGGCTTTTCTAATCTTCGATCTCACTAGATGATTTGAATTAAGGCTGATAAGAATATCAGATGCTATTCCCCGCCCAAGAGTCAAAGGCGGGTCAAAGGAAAGATGGCCTCCAGCTTTCAGTGAGAATGTTCATTCAGAGGGTGGTTACTCTACTGGCTGCTTCCGAAAGTTTCTTTTCGAGACGCCTCAGTCTCCATTTAGGAAGTGAGCGAAGTTGAGAGGAGGCTTTCGCCCTAAGGCTTAGAGCCTGAAGGGGTGGGGTTTGGTTACTTCTTTCTTTTTTCGCTTCTAGCTCCTTCCTTCCGGCGGTACCTCCGGATTGGACGCAAACAAGCGCACCAGCAAAACCTCCCCGGATGAAGGAAATACAGAGAAGACTTCGAACTGATGGAATCAGGGGCTAGATGGCTGGAGGGTTTTGAGGCGAGGTGAGTCCTTGCAAGTTCAATAGTGGGGCGTTGCGAGGCCAGCTCTCGCCTTGTCGAGGTCTGAGATAGTAGATGGCTCTTTCCTTCCTATTTCATCTGACCAAGGACACAACTGATGCTTCCATTACTTACAGATCGAGTTCTCACAGGAATGTTTCCGAAAGTCAAGCAAAGGAACCAGTCAAAGAGTAAGGGGAGAGACCCTCCTTTAGATAGCTCGTTAACCCAGGGATGGGTAAGCCCCGAAAGAAAGTCTCAGTTCTAGCTGACAGGGACATCGGCACAGTGACTGCGAGAGGAGCTGCTAGTTTCCAGAATGAAGGAACACCATACCGAAAATCCCCTCTCACAAATCTGAAGTGAGGTTGAAGAAGGTATAACGAAGCTATGGTACATCAGTTCCCTACAGCGGCCGTCTTAGCCGAACCCGGAAAGAATGAAAAAAGACGAGTGCTCATTATTCTATTTCATAGCCTTCCGGGAGAGAATTCTTTCTCGATTCGTACCAAATTCCTAGGGTGTGAGGCGATAGTTTTCCACCCATGGCATTGGCCTACTTACTTCTCCAATCTAGATGCGCGTCTTAGTCTGCTGTCAACGCGTTATGGGAAATCTTCTTTGATCTTCCCAGTAGTTCTGTTACCGCTCCGTGAGGGGAAGGGCAGGCTGACGAGTGACTATTCATCATCCGAAACAAGGATCTTTGAAATAGTCTCGTTTCAAGCCAACTCCAGAGCTCTATTCCATAACCAGGTGCTGTGGCGAGTGTGGTTTCCGATACTTGATTGAGTTCGATTGCTTGCCCGGAAAGAAGAATTGCCATCGACGGTTGGAGTCAAATAAGAGGAAGACAAGTTCTACTGAAAGACTTCTGGTCAGACACAAGAAAAGGAATATAATAATAATAGTTGGTACGGCCAAGAGCACTTGTAATTGTCACTAGTTGTCTTCTCTATATCTTGTTACTGGTCTCCGGCAAAGAAAGATGGAATAGTCGTGCGAACTCTGGCGGAATCTAGCACTAAAAAGAGTGGTTTCATTATTGGTAGCAAATGGGTATACTCAATCAAGCTGAAATCCGATGGTAGTCTAGATAGGTATAAAGCTCGTCTGCTTGCTCAAGGCTATAAGCAGGAGTATGGCATCGATTATGAAGAAAGATTTGCTCCCGTTGCCAAAATGACTACTGTTCGTACCCCGTTGGCTGTTCCGCCCATTCACCATAGGTCTTTACATCAGATGGACGTTCAAAATGAATTTCTTCATGGTCATCTTAAGGAGACAGTTTATATGCTATGCAACCTCCTCCTGGCTACCAGGAAGCGGAAAAAACTCTCGTTTGTCGTCTTCGTAAATCTCTATATGGATTGAAACAAGTGCATGGTTTGATAAATTTCAAACTATCTGAGAGTTGAGGAACACCAAGTATGATTTGATTCTAGGGGCTGGAGCTCATCATCTATGGCTTTGCGCCAACATGCGAGTTCTGCTGCCTGCTTATAGGTAGAAGGGACATGAACAGAATGAAAAGTAGTCAAAAAATAAGATGAAGCACCATATATTTCAGGATAATACCCATATCAGACAGTAGATACAGATTGACGATTGAAACGTCGAAGAGGAACTACAGATTCAGATGGTGCAGAAGGAGCAGAGAGTTCTGAGTCATTACCTACTGGGGCAGAAAGAAGGCGGTGGCACGAACGTTGCATTATTCGCTGGGCTTTGACAGACCGATTCCGTCGAAGTTTTCTCAGGATCAAAAAAAGGAAGATAAGAAATGGAGGATGTGGGTGGTGCAAGTGGTGTGGGTGAAGAAGCATAATATAATAAGAATTTTCCAAGAAGACAACGTGTCGGGAAACAGCTAGGATCCAGACGACATACCTCCTCTGGAATTCCAATGAAGCGGCCGGACAAACAGGACGAGGGGCATAGAAACAGAAAGCCAAAAGTGGAATGATTGGATAAAAGAGATGCTGGAAGATGCCGAGATGGTAAAACAGTGGGAGGAGGCAGAATTCCTTTTTCTTTAGAAGAAGTATCCTCAGATCAGCACACCTTAGAGGTAGAGGCGATGAGCAGCCTATGGTGCCCAGAAACCAGCTCAAACATAATGAGATGGGGTGAATCACATTCACTGCCGCGTACGCCCATGTGCTTCGTAATTTGCCTAAAAGAGTCAAGTCTGGCTGCAGAGTCTTGTGAAAGTTTTCAAGAACTACTCTCGTGGTTAGCCGACGCTCATCAATCAGGCTGCATACGATAAAGTAGCCAAGAAAACGATGTTGGATTAATGGATCACATACTTCCGAACAAAAGTAACAGGAGATCCACTTATCCCCCGGATAGGTTTATATGCCGCCTGGCTTAGCAAGTTCATCTTCCCTTTGAGCCCCCTACTACCTAATAGGTAGAGACTTCGCTCCAGTTTCAGTTTGGTTAGTGCTCAGTCAGTAATAACTAGATCTCACGGCAGGTGCCGCTTAATCAGTCTACCGGATTCCTTCTGTCTTTATCACAGATTTTTTTTCTTCTCCAGAAGTACAGATCAGTGCTCCTACACTACAGCTCAAAACATACTTTGCATCGATCGATTGGCTTAGCTTATAAGTAGGAACGGAACCTTCTTTTCTCAACTCAAATGCTTCGAGTTTAAGTTAGTGTTCATTGCTTACTAGTAAATTGATATTATCAGTTTATCCTAAGTGGGGAGAAGAAGATAATTGCGGATTTCACACAAAATGAATTCTACCAAAGCATTCTCCTTTGAATTAGATCGCTCGCGACCTATGTCAATCAAAGGAATGAATGGTTGACAGGCGATGGATAAAAATAAGTGGAAGAAAATGTGCGATTACCACTTCGATTGGACTTTATTCTTTCTTTAGCCATAATAGAAGCTCTGTTCAAGCGGAGGAATAGAAATGCGTTAGTGACTTCGATTTGAAGGAAGGTATACCTAACGGCCCAAGAAGGGGCAGTTCACCAAGAGGAGCCAGGGGCTAGCGAAGAAGAAGAATCAGGGGCCCCTGATTCTCCGACTTTTGCAGAAGCAGAATTGGAAGACTTTTTATCTGTTGAAACTCCTACAATTGAGGAGGACCTCGAGTTCGATAGATTGTTCGAGGAGATCTACGACAGAATCCTTTCCATTTTTGAAAGGGAAAATCTTATTCTCCCCCCAAATCCACTTTCTTCTATGATGGATATAGTCAATTTCGTCCTCGTGGACGATTCAGATATGTCTGAACTCATATATATATATATATGATGACTTATATCTAAATGGAATCCAGTCTATATATTTCAAAGAGTTTGACTCTACCTACGTCCAGGAAATGCTACTTTTTTTTTAGCGTGGGAGGGTAATTCTTGGAGATTGAGGGAGATCCGGGGAATCTTATTCTGTCACCCAAAACGACCACTCCTTCTGTCGGAAAAAGGACTTGCCCTATATTGAAATCGAAACGAATGGAACGCGACAGAGCACTCCCTATCATCAGGTAGTGCTCGCCATTCAGAACTATGATATCGTCTTCTAGTCTATTCGGCAGGTCCAAGTTGTTTTGGTCTTATAAGCTCAGGTTCTTGAGTTTTGGGAATTTCCTTCCATTGGCTGGTTCAAATTCAATACGGATGGTGCTTCCAAGAGGAACCTTTTCTTGCATGGTGCTGCAACGGGACATTCTGGTAAGTCGGGTGCTGGTGGCCTTCTCCGAGACTGTTCAGGAACATGGATCTATGGGTATACCTGCAAAATAGCTTTCTCTACGAGCCTACAAGCTTCACTTTGGTTTAGCTTCCAACTAAGGCTAAGGGAGTTGTTTCCCCGGGATTGAGTGAACGAGCTCATAGCCCTCCACCCGTACCACAAAAGCGCTAATTTATATCAAAAAGACCGGGAAAACGTGAATCTATCCCGAACATTTCCTAAAATACTGGATAAACTGACTCAGATCGGTCTCCCTCAATCGAGAGGCTCGCTTGCTTCACTTCAACTTCATAGAAGAGGGAAGGAGCTATGCATAGGGGTGATTCCGGTGGAGATGGAATGAATGCATTGACAGTTCGGTCTGATCCGTCTTATTCGTATATCTTATTATGGGATATTTGCCTTAACGGAATCATTAGAAGGCTTTGGGCGGGGAAACCCAACTGCAAGACCAGAGGCTACTGAAAGGAAGATACTATCTCTTCTTGAGCTTCCGATTGACATACCGAGATTGATTCAATGAAAGTCCCTAGCGCAGGTGAGACCTAATCCTATGTTTACTTTTTATTCAAATCAGCTTCCTGATGACTAAAGAAGACTTTGATCCTGGCGGTTGTTGGTCCAACGACTCTACTTCTTTCTTTTGAAATATCGTAAGAGAAGAAGGTTGACAAGAAGAATAATTTGAAAACTGGGATTGTAGTTCAATCGGTCGTTTGTCTCTAGAAGAAAGAAGCCTACTTGTAGAAGAGAAGAAGCGGGGTAGAGGAATTGGTCAACTCATCAGGCTCATGACCTGAAGATTACAGGTTCGAATCCTGTCCCCGCATAAAGAACAAACAATAGAAAAAATAAAAAATTGGATTTGAAGAGTCAAAGTCAAATAAATGATCATTCGGTGGGGACTGCTCCGCCGACATTGGAACGAGGCCAACCGCTGCTTATCACAACCTCTGGTGCCGGTGGAGGTTTGACCTCGGCGCCGATGAGGATTAACTATGTGAGGATTAAGGTGCCGGACGTCATCCGCAACGTAAAGATCGTGGTGCACAGTGTGTACTTGCCATTTCCACATATTAATCCTGTGGCTGCGGCTTACGACAGTATCCTAGGAGGCTCAGAAGTCTCAGGAGGAGATCAGACGATGGAAGGAAGGATTTCGATCTTCGATCTTCGTTACCATTCCAAAGTTGATTATTTAGCTTTCGATTAAGTGAGTGTTTGTTTGCTCAGACTAAAATGCGACTCTATGCCTTCCCGGTAGAAAACCACCTCTGTGGCGGGATTTACCAGGTCAAATTCAACGGGACCCTAGCCTGCAGTCGTCAACCGGTCCGCTTCCTTGAATGAGAGTAGGTCTTCCCGATCCACGAATACTGTCTGTTGTCCTTTACTTGTTTAGTGGCATCTGGAATTGTCTGTTTCGGTATTCACTCTTGTAAAGGGCCGAACTAAGCTAAGCGCTTGGCTTGTCTTCTTATAGGGTTCCAACCGACCAGTACATTCAATATCGAAATCCGTTACTGTTACAGAAGAGAATTAAGATAACGAGGCTTGGAGTATCTAAAACTAAGTCCAGCGAACTGGAAGTCTCTTCAGACTCCCTCATTGCTTGGCTATCGAAGTGGACTTGTACCTTTTTCGCGTGCGTCGACACGACAATGCTTACCTTTCTAGCTTTTACCCTTCTTCTCCGGAAGGAATAGAAAGAAGACAACTATAAAAAGGGTAACTACTATATATATTACAGCAGGAGAAATTCCAACATGAAAGAAAGCAGGCGGTGCACTTAAATCTAAATAGGGTGAGAAAGCTTGGCTTGGGATTGGGATTGTTGACTCATCATGATAGGGCATGAATTGCGTATAGATAAGGTCCAGTTCATTAAGTTGAGACAGCTGTAGGCTCAAACCAAACTGACGTGTAAAGAGCCCTAGTTGAAATAAACCCTGGTGAATCTTCTGGTGTCTTAGGGTAGGCCTTCGCCCTGGATTGAGGTTAAGAGTTTGTAGGGAGAAAAGGTAAAGTGGGAAGAACAGCAAGAATAACTCAGAAGCTCTTTACGGACAAAGGGGTAGAAGTGAATATCGGGACAACCCAGAAAAGAGCAGAAAGCAGATCCAAGTCAAAAGGGAAGAAAGCTTTCTGGATATGTGGAAAAAGAAGGTCATTTTAAGAAAGAGTGTTCTCAGTGGAAAGAAAGGAACAGATCAAGGGAACAATCTGCTGAGAGAGGAGAAGCTGCAATGGTCAAGTCCACTACAACAGATGCTGCAGTACTTGTAATCTCTGATGCCCTGCTAATGTTTGAAGAAATCACTCCAGACACCTGGATTCTTGATACTGGATGTTCATTTCATATGACATCTAGAAGAGAATGGTTTACAGAACTAAGGGAGACAGGAACTGGAAAGGTAAGAATGGGAAATGATACATTCTCTACTGTTAAAGGCATTGGAAGCATCAGAATACTCAATGATGATGGAACAACTGTCCTGTTAACACAGGTAAGGTATGTCCCTGAAATGTCCAAGAATCTGGAACTCTTGAGAACAATGGGTGCTGGTTCAAGTCTAGAGATGGAATCTTGAAGGTCATTAAAGGATGCACAACAGTGCTGAAAGGAGAGAAGTAAGAGACCCTATACTTCTTAAAGTAAAGGGAACAGCACTAACTGGAGAAGCTAATGTCACTGAAAGCTCAACAGATGAAAGAAACTTGTGGCATAGCAGACTTGGGCATATTGGAGAAAAGGGACTGCAGATACTGGTCAAGAAAGGACATCTCGACAAGAGCAAGGTCAAGGATCTACAGTTTTGTGAAGACTGTGTCTATGGTAAGACACATCGTGTAAGTTTTGAATCTGCCAAGCATCTAACCAAGGACAAACTAGCCTACATTCACTCAGACTTATGGGGCTCTCCTTCAGTCCCAATGTCACATGGGAAGTGCCAATACTTCTTGACTCTAATTGATGATTACACCAGAAAAGTCTGGATTGACTTCATCAAGACAAAGGATGAAGCTTTCAGTAAGTTTACTGAATGGAAAAGGCTGGTAGAAAACCAGACAGAGAGAAAGGTGAAGACACTTAGAACAGATAATGGTTTGGAATTCTACAACAAAGAATTCGACAAGTTTTGTGAAACAGAAGGGATTCAAAGACACAGGACTTGTGTGTATACTCCTCAGCAAAATGGTGTAGCTGAGAGGATGAACAGAACTATCTTAAACAAGGTGAGAAGCATGCTAAGTGAGTCAGGATTGTCAAAAGCATTTTGGGCCGAATGTGCTTCGACTGCAATCTACTTAATCAACAGATCTCCATCAAGTGCTATTGATTTATAAATTCCAGAACAAAGATGGACTTGCTTGCTCTCATTCCTGAGGTTGAACCAGTCCCCCTTTCCTCGTTAATCTGGCCTATCGCTTTTGCCCTTGCCAGAGATAGATTCTTTCCATAGTGTCAATGCTTCCCCTGGTCTTTCCCACCGGAAATTCCAAAAGAATAACACCATGAAGTTTATCCACGAAGTGAATTGATTAAGTCTTCTCCGTAGGCAAACCTTTTTCCTATAACTTCCCAACTCAAATACGACTTTGTTTTCAAGGCAAATCCATTGGACAGATCCTTGCTTTTTGAATTCACATGAGGAAAGATCTTCTCGAGCTTTTAACCAGCGAAATAGGATATTTAACATACCACTGTAATTTAGAATTGTTGATATTAATAACAAGTGACTCTTTCCTTTTGTGCCTGCTTTCGTTCTGAGGCTTTCCTCTCTTATGAGATTGATAGTTTGATCGCGAGCCTCCCAGATAGGCAGTTTGCTCCCCAGTGTAGGGGTGAACCTGTCAAGAACATTTGTAACGCGCTTAAGGTAAGGCCGGCTGTTAGCAGGGATCGTTAGCTGTAGAAGTCCATTCAGTAGAGGTAGGGCCCGGGACTCCTTTCTTTATTAGACGAGAAAAGGGTTGGCACAAGGGGATAAACTGAATGAAAATAGAAAAGCATTCCAAGGGTCAAAACAAGTACTCGACTAGACACAAAAGAAATGAATCCTTACTTCATCAAGAAAGGAGACGGAGAGCCACGAACCTACTTTCCTGTGCCGGAGGAGAACCAGAAAGAAGTAGACCTTGATCCATGGCCGGGTGCAGGGGAGGTAGGGACGGAGAAAACGTGCTTCATATACGCCAGCGGTCGAAGATCGGCGAAAGTTGGTCTAGTCCTATACTATATATAAAGCGAGTGGTGACATCGCAAGAGAAAAGCATTTTTTGAAGTATTATTCTAAAAGCAAGAGATTCAAGTAAGAACCAGCAGAACCATCATCGGTCAACTGAGGTTAGGACTACTCTGAAACTCGCTTATTCCTCTCTAATACTTTCTTCTGTCTATTCCTTTCTTTCCCGCTTTCAAGCTGAAGGAAGAAAGTAAATCTTTCGTAGTCCCGTCCGGATCAATAGATTGGGTCAGATCAATTCCTTTTCATCCCCTGCGCAGTCCTCCGGTCAATGTATTCTTATTCCCCCTAATCAGCATTCCCATTCCATGCCCAATCAATGAGTGTTACGGAACTAGAAGCAATCCTTTCTTGTAGGAAGCTAACTTTCCCGACCTCCTATAAGGAAGTGAATGAAAGTAGGTCAAATCTCTTCTATTCAGAAGCGGATCAAGAAAATAGTAATCAACGGAGAGAATAAGCAATTGATAAGCAATTGAAAGGATTCTCATCTTGTCTTCTTCAAGGAGAAACAGAAAATCAATAAGTCAGTTGCGCACTTCCGGATAGAAAATAGAACGGGGTAGCTAGCTACTTCAGTAGGTTTACTCAATAGATCACTATTTAGGAAAGTAGAAAGTACGCTTTTCAAGAGATTAGGAAAGTCGATTAGATATCACTATTGTGGAAAGCTCAATATCTCATATATAAGGAAGGCAGCCGGGTAGAAGCAACTTCTTATCAAAGCGCTTAGTTCGAACTGGCTACGTCGGCTTCAAACTTGCTCATCCTTCTGCCTATCTTCAAGCTGAGGTCTGAAAGTCGTTTCGTTTCCTAGGCGGGAGAAGTTAAGAATTCACATATCCCGCCAAGTTGTAAGCTAAGTTTCTCATTTTAGAACGAGTGTTAGGTTCAGCTACTCAATCTAGGAAGCCGTGAGCACAAAATCAACAGAAGAAGAAGGTAATGAATGGGCTAGGATTGTATGGCATAGGTTTGACGCAGTTAAGAGGATGCCGGGGAGTAAGCAAATGGGAAGATTCTTGGTTGATCGGATCAACCTGAAGTAGCCAAGTCAGGATCCATCCGTCGCAGGGGAAAGGGGATCTATCGAGTAGCAAACCAGGTTTGAAAGAGATGGGTAGGTAGAAAGCTCAGCCAGAAAGATAGAAAGAGCTGTTGCTGGAAATAAGATATGTAAATAGTCAAGTAAGTTGCTCGGGTTGCTGTTGCATACTTGCCTGCGGGAAGTCGCTAAGATGGATGCTAGAGAAGAAAGCTTTGAGTACGCTTTCAGGCTTAAGGATTCCATTTCATAGGCAGGAGTAAGAATAGAATAGAAGAAATCAACCAAGAAGCAAAAGAAAAGAAAGTATGTCTGCGTTACGTAAAACTTCTGATTAAGAATGTGTTCGAGACAAAGCAAAGAAACGAAGCTGACTCTCATGAATGGATGTCCTAGCATATAAGGTTGGGGAGGAAAGTAGGGCTAATGCCTGCTAGCGTTGGAGGAACGGCTGGAGTCGATACTGCCCCGGTCAACCGGAGAGAAAGGCTAGCCAGCCCATTGTATGGAGTCTCATTTTACGCGAATGCGCCCCAAAATTGATAAATTATAATTGTCAATAGACTGACAGCTACCAAAAGTCTTCCTAAACACAGTCTCTTTATTAACCCTCCTAACATGTGTCTCAAGAAGACCAAAAAGAGAGAGGTTATTCTGTCTGATCAGCTTTCTAATCTCAGCCTGTTTGTTTATACTCCGTGTTTAGTCCGAATATAATATATTCCAGCAACAAAAATTGGTACAGAATGGACTTACCTTTGCTTCTGAGAAGAAAGGCCACTACCCCCTGGGCTTTCTTCTGACTTTTCTTCTTGCTGCTCTTAAGGTCTTGAGAATCGCCTCTTTGACACTACCAGTTCCAAACCCTAGTTTAGAATCTAGTCTCGGCATCAAGATTGTACTAGCTAGGCGAAATGGCCGTTTCATGTCCCAAAAGCGTCTGCATCCGATCTTATATAAGCTATTTGTCCTGCACCCATTCTTTAAAAATGAAAGTCATAGTGCTACTTACTCTTCCTGCTCCTGCTAATGCTAGTGCTACTCCTAACAGCGCTTATTCCGACAACAGCGAGAACAGTCGCTGGGGATTCGATTGCAGGTTTGTTTTATTACCCTAACAGCCTTCTCGAGCAACCTACTCTAGCAGCTAGCTCCTTCTGGGCATGTCCCACTAGTGGAAGAAGTTACTTGCCTTTACTTCAAAGCTGGGGAAGGGCAGAAAGATAGCCATTAGCCAGGTCTCTTTTCATCATCTGCCCAAGAGCTAGAACTCTGTCCAATCATTAAATATGGAAAGTTTGCAATGACTTTCTTTCTATTCTGAGATCGATACCAGATCGAGATGGGAGTGCGAACATAGAAGATTTGACTCTTTTACCAGCAAGAAAAGAGATGAGTAGGTTAGCGCAACGGCGCGCTATCGCCAGCAAGCAGGTAAATGGACAAAGCAAATAACTGAAGATCACTCACCACCTTCAGAGCATCAACCATAGCGATCAAAGTAATTCACTTCTTCTCCGTGGTAGAGAGAGTGACTTAGATTCCGATACAGAAAGTGAAGCAGCAGCAAGAGGGAAGGTTTAGAATTGGTCCTATTCAAACTAAGATGAGGGGAAAGGATATAGGTTGCTCAGAGCAAGGCCTCGGACTGATTCTTTCATCCTCCTTCTTTTTCTGGTACCTCGTGGGGCATAGGCCTTACTTTTTGATTCAATATCTGAACTAGGAAGAAGATGAAGTTCAAAAAAGAGTGGATTCTTTGACCCCAAGAATGGATTAGATCGAAATTTCCTGTCGAACCCCTAAATTTATTCAAGATGGGAATTTCTGCATTGATCACACGTAACTGATCTAGAAAGAATTGTGGAGGAAGAGGGATATGCTATGACTTTCTACCATGCAAAAATAAGTAGGAAGAAGTTGACTTCCGCTAATCCATTTGACGTGAGACAAAGTATGGATTGGGTGTTTGATCAGTTCTTCATCTTTCTGCTTCCTTAATGACTACGTAGCCGCTTCGCCACGCGTTGTACCTCAATCTTTTTCTAGAATTCGTTCAAAATGGTAGATATAGTGACTTCTTGATGCTTGTTCTCTATACTAGCTAGATTATTGAAAAGCGAATCGATCACTTCTCAACCGCCCCGGAGAGATAGATCTCAAGGAAGCATTCCACTACCAACGAGCAGCAAACTCCTTGCGACTCTAATTGAGAAAAACCCAAAAACGGCTACCAACCGCCAAAGTTGCCATGCACAGAAGAGAACAGAACGTTAGGGTCATTTTTAATAAATGGCTGGAAGATAAGGTTATCGAGCTACCTTCTGTGACAACTATTCCGAAAAAGGCCTGATGGTGGAAGAAAGGGAGGTTGTGGAACAAGGCCGGAGAGCTTAGGCTTCAAGGCGATGTGGATGCTAATCCATTTCCAGGGCACAAGGGAAAGGCGTTGGCGAACATGATAAGCAGTGCTTGGTCGCCACACTTTGAAGAAAAGATTCAACGAGGAACCCCATGCGAATATCATAGGGTTTTGATTGATACCTCTGAGCCTATCGAAAGCTTAACCGAATCCAGGAATGAATAGAATTCGTAAACCTAGCGAGTAGCAAGTCGAATCCTTCTCTTTTTACGCCCCCTTATCATAATTATAATTAGGCGGGAGTGGAAGAGTTTTCGCCTCTAAGCCCTTTAATCATATAATGGAGGTAGGATTTTTCTATATAGTTCATTTCGGAGAAAAATATCCTGCACCCCCAGATGAAGCTGGTGGTGGACTTCTCGAAGCAGGACGTTAAGATCTAGCTCATTTCTCCTCGATTACCTATGCCGGGATAGGAACGATCTAAAGATTGCAGGAATGAAAACGTTTAAACAGCAGCGCCCATTACCATCTCGCTTCCAAAAGGCCCAGAAGTGAAGTAGTTGATCTGATTGCAATGTCTAGGTTGACTTATGGAAGGCGCTAAACACTCTCTTCGGTAGGTGGGAATCCTTCATAAGAACAGTAATATGGTACAGGAAAAAGTCTTCTCTACGACTGCAGACCATCTAAATAACCATAGAAGTAAATTGGTTGCCTCTTAGATAGGTTGTAGGAGCACGTGTGGGACTTGAGCCATTAGAATATCATATCATATCTTTTTATATATTGTTCATCGCTGTTAATGAGATTTCTGCATCTGATCGTATCAGCTCTTACTGCTTTCTCCGCCAGTCTTTCTTACAGTAGAAGCTGTGATTGAATTTCGCTAATCGATCTAGCCTCGAGAACGCTTGTTCTCTCTTTTATACGGAGCGCTAACTCATAGAATAGAAAGATTGGATCGTAAGCAGGCTCAAATAAGTCGAACACAAATCCACAAAATTATGGGCGTGTGAAAAAGAAAGAGGTTTGAAAAACCAGCTAAACTTCCCCATTTCCGAATAAAGTAGATACAAGCAAGCTGTATAAAAGGAAGCCCGTAGCGTCCTGAAAGAAAAAGGCCCTTAGCAAAAAACGTGATTAACCTCTAAGAGGTTCAAGCACCTGCACAGGGGACTGAAACAAATGAAGAGTAAGCAAGAACGATTTTTGAAAGTTAGGAATGCTAGGAATGTTAGGAATGTGAGAACTAGTAATCCCAGTAATCCCACATGGAAAGAACCATTAACAGCAGTGGAGGGCACAGGCAACATGGGAATCCCAGAACCAGGAAAGTAAGAATGGGAGGTTTTCAACTGATATCCTTTCCGAAGAGTTAGATATCCTGAGCAGGCCTTTTCTTTGGTAGGTAAGATCGATGAAGCTAACGCGAAGGTTAGACGAGGAGAGCAAGAAATGACTTGAAACCTACGTGCTTCTAATCAAATTGTTTGGAATGAAAGAAAGAATTTGATCTACTAACAGTCAGTGGCCAGATTGGTTACCAAATCACGCTCCTATTGCCACGGCCATAGATATAGGCATTTTTTTTTGAGAATACGCCTTACAATGGTTAACACTTTGATGGGTGCTTTCGCTAGAATAGGCAATAATGAAATCACTCTTTCTACAATTCCGACACTATAGATAGTAAACGATGCAGAGAATGGTAATGACGCAAGAAGCTCAGTCTTGACAGAACTTGAGTCGAGCTGAAGGCAAAAAAGAATGGAAATTGAGCTCTCAGACGAAGACGGACGTAGAGGCTTCTCATCACTCTCGTTGGTGCGATCGATCCCTCATACAGATTGCAGATCAACTATTTTGAGATAGCCCGTTCTTTTCCTTCGCTTATCCGAGTCGATCACTGATTGGTGCAAAGGTTCTCCAATCTATTTTGTCAGATCCATAGTCTACATAAATAGAAAGTTTAATAAAGCGGAATTCTTACGAAAGTTTTCCCGGCCAAGTGCTGTTCATCTTCGCCGCATTCTAATCATTTGATGTTGAACTACTCATCTGGGGGGTCTTGTTCACCGACGCCTTACCCAGCACTTTCTCATTATTGCTAATAATAGAATCTCTTTCTTCAAGTGAGAGATCGGATCGAAATCGCCTGCTCACTGAGCCGGTCACCGTTGGAACCTTTCCTAACTTTTGTGTTCACTGAGGATATCGTTCTATTAAGATAAAGGTATTTGAGCTGGACTTGAACCAGCGCTTCCCAGATCCAGATTTCAACCTCACAATGATCGTGACTGAACTGAATTGAAAAGAAGAGAACGAGGGGACGAAGAGAACTTCTTTCTAACTCTCTAGCTCAGATGCACCTAAGGTTACTAAGGCTGGTCACTTTTCCTTTTCAACTATGTTGGTACAAGAGGAGCCAGTAGGAAGTCCCGAGGCACCATCCATCCAGGAAATTCACAATTATACGGAGTTGGATACTGTGAAAGATCTATGCTACACAGATCATAAGAGCGAAAAATAAAAAGTTGAGGTCAAAGTTCATACGCTTCCATAACGATCATCGATGCATCAGTCAGAAATGATCAGATCGGATTTACAGTAAAAAGAGATCTACCAGTCATACCACCCATTGGGCAAATTGCGATACAAGATGGACTCAAATAGACCTTTCTTACCTTCAGGCACCGCACCGGGAAATTGCTTGTCAGACCTTGACGAAGTTGCTCAAAGTCCGGGATTCAGGCCCTAACCACCACTCCTGTGTTTCAAGGCATTGAGGTCACTGCTTAGCAGCTGCCACCTTCAAAGGCAAGCATTTCCACGAGATTGTCAAATAAATACACGAACCCTGAAACCTGCACCCGCCAATCAGATTCATCCAGATGTCTTTCTAATAATTTGCTAAGGCACAAATAATACGCGAGACTAGCATTTAAGCGAAATAGGCGAAAGGTTGGATCCCACCAAAACCTCTTAGCGAATTCCAGCATTATCCATTTCGGTAGACTGATTGACTAGCCAGTATCTGACGAGACTGCATTGCCCTTGTCCTTGTCAGCAATCTCTCATTGCCGAGCAAGGCAGAATCAGTAAACGCTCCGATTTAGGTACGCACGATCGGGGCCCACACCACATACATAGTGAAGTGATGCGAGAAAGCAAAGAACAAGAGCCCTAGTATCCTTCCCCGTCGCAAAACAGAAAAATCCTAATCTTGAAAGAACCCGCTTTTCGAAGAAGTCCAAATCTACATGCACTCTTGCCCGAGTGAGACTATTCAAATGAAAGGGCGGAGAAGTTAGAGAAGAGCATACCCCTCCCTATCCCTAAGTGAAAGTATATATTCTATTTTCGGCAAAGGCACTCTCAAGAAAAGACGTGAAATCTAGTTGAGTTGTCTTATCTATCACTATTCAAGCTTCCAAGTCGGAATCCAAGATAACCCTTTATTCATTTCATCCCTCTCGCTTTGCTCGAGTCACTTTCGTCCCTTCCTTTCTTCATTTGCTTTTGCTTGGTCAAGGTAGTTTGCCTATCTTCTTCTAGTGTAATGGTACGGTAGGTAGAATCGCTAACATAATGACATTAAGTTTCTAGCTAGAAGCTTTCGGTCCTTTCGTTTATCTGAACAGCTCTAAAAAGCAGAATTTGGATGGTTCAGTCAGCTGATGAAGTGAGCACAGGAACGAAGTAAGGTCCAGAAAGGTCAGAATTGCTTACGAGAGTCAGGAAGTTTACGAGAGTCAGTAAGGTTGGGGCGTATCAAATCCCTTGCCTTGTGAGATCTTCTTTCTCTAAAGGAAGCATAGATAGTGGTTTAAATCAAGTCTGTGGGATTCTTTAGATGTAGCTGAAGGATTCAGGCATCATACATAATAGAAAGGGAAGAAACCTACCACTCTATTACTGGGGGACGATATGAAAATGTGTCGGCACGGTTCCAACTCGTGGAAAAAGGAGGACTTTGTGAAGAGCTACCAAGCCTTGAGAACAGAGTGAGCCTTACAGCTTGAAAGTAACCTGAAAGATGGATCTTGAAACCTTGGGGAAAGTTTCCTACGGCGAGCTCGAGCAGAAGGCGCAGCCGAAGGCGCGTCTAGCCCTACTTCTATCCAATTCCGGCAAGGTAATCCAATTGGAAAACCCTGACTGAACGTGAGGATGTTATGTCGACTTAATCCGTGGTTGAATATGTTAGTATCTAGATCGAGTATCATACCATTTTCCAAAGAAAGAGAGTATGCTAAAATGTTATGCTAATATGGTCATTTGGTATGCTCTTATAGGGATAGAGCACTATGTAAGAGGTCTCGACGAGCCTCCACCATACTAAGCTAAGGTCTGCTAGCTATAGTAGCTAGATGGGAATGTAGCCTAGCAGCTAGTAGCTCTCTTCTTATAGCTCGGTAGTTGGATCTTTCATAATTCCTTTATGGTTAGAGCACACTGGGATAGAAGAATAGATGAGTTTGTATCTTTCTTCCTACTTTGGAAAACAGAGCTAGAACAAGGAACAAGCAACACTAGCACTTAAAATAAGGTAGGCGGCTAAAGCAATTGGGCATTTCCTTGATGTCCGGAAATGGTATATCTGAAAACAGAAGAAAGACTTTCTCTTGAACCAAAACTAAAGATGATCCGATCCGTGCACCGCTTTTCTTCTCTACCCTTTAGAATCCAAGGAAAAGGCAAAGAGAAAGAGGTTGCAGAGGGCACCTAACCTTTCAAAGACACAGCAGCTCTAGCCTAACTTCGGATTCGAAACCATACTTTCTGACTTCCTCTCAACAAGAAGTTAAGGCTGAAAGTCCTAATCTTCTTATCCCGATGCCTGGAGTAGCGGGTCTTAGTTCGGATTAGTACCTTTTGAGCAAGGTAAGTTTCGGCAGTGAAAGAAAGTAACCAGGATCCGCTTAACCAGTTATGGATGAAGGTAGGTCTACTCCAATCCCTCAGCCAATAAACAATAAAGTAGGCACATTTCCCTCGGCAAAGAAAGTAGTCCGAGTAGACTTGAGTATCTTCGAAGTAAAAGCCGAGGAATAAGACTCAGTTCGGGTAGAGCAACCATTTCTATTTTCATTCTTCCCCGTTTACATAAATGAAAAAGAAAAGTGAATTCCCACGGAAAATATCCACTTTAAAAAATTTCTGGGGTTACTTGGCATAGTCCTCTAAAGACCTATTTAGATACTCTTTCTTCCGAGTTCGAGATAAGGAGGAAGAATGGGGCGACAGATAAAATGGAATAAAGAGCAAAAATGCTTTACTTTCATTTTATTAAATATAATGGTAGGTAGGGCTTCTTTTAGGTCATAAAGGGAATAGTACTTTTAGCTCGTTCATCTAATTCTGCTGGTCTAGGAGTGGCTCCCTGCTTAGGGCTATGTGATAGCACCCAAAATACGACGGCCTGATCAAGAGAGCCAAAAGCTGGGTCCGCCCGCCGGAGCTTCTTTCAATTTCCGGGGGCTTAGCTTGAACCACTCTCAAGTGCCAAGAACCGGCGAATGAAGGCTCCGTGGCGGCATCGGACAATAAGCTAATCCGTTCCCAGTGAGCTATTACGCACTCTTTCAAGGGGAAAGATTTCTTGAATGCCAAACCCACCTTTTGATGGAGGTTTGGTTGAGCCTCAGGTAGACGTCTGCCGATTAAGGAAGGGTACATTGTCGCATTCAGAGGGGGTTTTGACATATTATTTCGATCATTCCAAGCGAGATGAAACAATTCTAACCTCTGCTCATCTCATTAGGGGTGAATACTTTCTCTTTCTGTATCTCTTCTCCTGATCGGGTCAGATATGTGAGAACCTAAAAGAAAGTGACGAACCGCTTACGTGCCCCTTTCAGTTCAGGGACTTTTGCTAATAGAAGGCTAAGCGTAAGATAGCCTGGCTTACGTGCCTTATTAATAGCTACCTTACTAGTAGCTGACAACAAGTGGCACTTATTGCATTAGGGCTCATTAATGATCAGGCTTTCGAAAAGGCTTGCGGCATAGAGCTGAGGTAGGGTAGCTTGCTGAATGGAGATAGATTTTAAGTTGTACCGTGAGAAGTTTTTAGTTCTCGTGTGTAGTTCGAAAGAGTTAACTTATAAATATACCAACCTCAGTTCAGCAAGCAAGAAGAACCTAACGGAGCTTTTTCTAATATTGAATAAAAGTTCTCATATGGATTTCATCTGCTGTCCACTGTTAGTTCTTGAGAGGAGGCTTTGCTTACCTATATACGTTCCCACCTAACTAACGAAATGTATTGTTTCTCCTCTGTTCTGAGATAGAGGTTCTATAAGGTCTTCGTTGTTCCTACACCGCAAAGAGAAGCAAGGAATTATTATAGCTTAGCGCTTGTGCAAAGGAAGGAGGAGATTGATTGAGGAGGAGATACGGGGCATTCCATCTTCGTGTTACCCTCCTTCACAGACAAAGACCTTACTGGATTCCAAAGGCTAGCAACGTGGGTATTCACCGGGCTGCTGGTCCAGCAAGGCAGCGCATCTCTCTTTTGCAGGTGGGACACAAAGAACAAAGGCTTTCTCAGTATTGATTGATTCGGCTGGTCGAACAACTGATATTGAATCTCAACATCCGATAGGGAATAGATTGATGGAATGGATTGAATCGCCTTGACGAGCCTACCTGGGATAGCATTGTGTGATAAGATAATCCAGAAAAAAACTGACAGATATACGGGTAAGGAGGAGAAGGCTATGTTCAACTCAACAAAACTATATGTCTTGGGCGTGGCTACTATCTGTCCAGGCCAGTCGCAACTCCGACTCTCAGGAGTAGAGGGATTTGATAGTAGGGGTTTAGTTCCGACCCCACCTCGATGTCAAGGTTCTTGATTGGGTCCATCCTCAACTATCATACTTGCAACAGGCCCCACTATCCCCTTGCCCGACTTGGAATTATTTGATGGAGGGAGGGGATGCTTGACTAGCTTCCGGTTTAAAGAACTCCGGATTGAAAAAGAAGCCTCCATAGGGGGTGCCGACTCCTATGACTACTCAATCGATTAGCATAAACTAAAGGAAGAGGTGGGGTTAGCCGAGGAATTCAGTGAAGTTTCCCAATCTACAATCCTAGCCCCCCTAGCAGGTAACCATTCTCTACTCACTTCTTGGGGCACTTGGTACTAAAACCCCACTCGGGGAAGGAATCGAAAGATAGTGAATGAGAAAACAAGTGAGGGTAGTGAGACTTCAAATCTTCGAGTAGAATCGGTTTGTTTGCAAATGCCCAAGCTGTGGCACTGATGACTTTGTTACCTTTTCCCGATTCTTTGAATATTGATTATGCCTTTTTCCTTTCCATCTCCCTTTCCTTTCCATAAATGATTTATTTGCAATTGGGTAGTCAAAGTGACTTGTTTCCAAAGATAGGGATAGGGGTCGCAAGGAATAAGTCGTTTTCTCAGGATCCGGTCCCTTCCCCCTTTATTTGCAGAAGTGTAGTACCTGTCTAATGCGGTAACTGATCTCATATCTCACATCTCGATCTCTCTCAATGGAAGCTATCTTGCTCAGTTTAGGGCTAGGTAGGGGGATGCACTCATTGCTGCTCTCCGGACCTTAACTTAAAAGAAGGTAGCTCAAGCAGAATCCGAATCGGCTAGCTCTCATTTATTATATGGTGGAAAACAGCCTGTAAGGCATTCTTCCTTGTGATTCATCTCGCGTCCTATGTACACACGTACTTGTCTCGTTTCGAGTGCTAGGACCAAACAAATCCGAAGAATTCTACCAATACCAATAAGATCTTAACCAGCCATTGAGTAGTATCTCTTGTTTATTCAACGGATCGACCAGAGAGGCCATTCTGCAACCTGAAAAGCCTTATTTTCTTCTTTCTACCTATTCTATGCGTGCGTCTCGATAATCTTTTAGAAGAGCTTCCATGCCTATCTTATAGGTCCCAATTCAACTGCACCCGCTATAGCATTTCAAATAAGTGGTTATTGAGTTCACGGAACACAAACAGAATCTGAAAGTTCAGATAGCAAGACAGTGAACAGTTATCAGTGTGACCATGAAGCTGGGTGAGAGTGTGTAGCGAGGGATATTGCGATTGGCCGAAGACTAAAGCGAAGAGTGAATGAGAAGATCCTAAAGAGTGACTCAGGACCGGACGTTAGAGTTGTGGTGTGAGAAAGCAGATATGCGCCAATGGCTGGAAGGTGGCTACACGCCTCAAAAAAGAGATTGACTGGGCAAGGAAGTCGAATCTCGGAGTTAGTTCAAGCTTTCAGAGCGGTAGTAAGAAAGACAAGAGAAAGGTAAGATGCCGTGGTGATCTAAGCCGTCAACGAGCAATTTGTCTCAGTTGAATCCAAAGAAAGAGGGCGAAGAAACTCATTAATTCATTGATGAGGGCTAGGCCCGAGAGAAAATAAATATGAAAGGGAAGGAGATATTCAGGTGGGTCGAATCCATAAGGTCATGATCGAGTTAAGCTTGCGCTTACGTTTTACAGCATTGAGAACTTCGAATCATCCTCCACAACTCTAACCTCACAATCCAATCTTTTCTAATTCTCTTTTTAGCTGTGATTTTAATGTCTTTGTCTTCAACCTCCCTGGTTTCGACATGGGTTCAAAACTCCCGGTTAAGATCAAAAGTAGGAGCTAATTCGTCTATCACAGGTAGTAGCTCACCCGCCTCTCTTTCTCAAGTGAGACAAAGGCATTCAAGATGGACTGCTAAAAGACAGATCTTACCTTTACTTTACATCGCATTTATTCTTTCAGAACCTTACTATCTATTGAGCTTGAACTACTAAATCTCTATTATTACATACCAGGGTTTACTACAGTTTCACTGCCCTGAAGGGAGCTAGCCCTGCTTCTTCTTCAGTGTTTGCTAACTGCTTCTGTGCTTAATCCCGCATGATAAGAGGAGGTTTCTGAAACGGACACGGACTCAAAACTCCCTGAGTCTATACCTGGTGAACTCCCTGGGGCTGAGAAGAAAGCTTATAATTCGATTGGAACATTTACTTCGAGGGCACTCATAACTAAAGTACTGGGGAGCGGTTTGTTGCCCTTGTAGGTAGTCCTTGTTGGAGAGTCATAGCTTATCTCAATTGAGAGTCCTGCGCTGCGTCTTATCTAGACCGCTGCCAGCCGGATTGAAATTCCAGTTGTTGGAAGAGCTACTGCAACTAAAGCAACAGATACTAGAACTATTGAATTCACAGCTACTTCTGCAACTAACTACTGAGACTCTTACTTTAATCATTTATGGAACTCTCGTCGGAGCCTGTTCTTTCTTCTACGAAGCCTCCTGTAAAGGCATCATTTCCATCCGTCTCAGTAAAGGCTTCAGTTGTTGAATTACCTGGAGTTTCCTCAACACCCACTACTAGAGAAAGTGAAGATGGTTCATTTACAGACCCTGTAACTCTTTCTTATCCTGTAGTTTCATATGGAATGGTTTCAGCTTCCTCTACTCCTACTAGGTCTACTTAGCCTTTTATTCCGAGGTGGCTTGCTTTCCTGGGGCTGCTAGTCTTTCCTATCCCTATGGTGTAAGGAATGCTTACTATCCTATTTATTAGGTAACTCCCCTTCTCCTCTCCTTTCTTAGCTCTAGGCTTCAGCTTTCCTTCATCACAGTGAATGTAAGCAACACACCCAAATCTCCTGAGATATGAATTAAGTAGGGACTGATTGAAACCATACCTCATCTGGAACATGGAAATTGATTGCTGTGGAAGGGTATTTGTTGATGATGTGCACAGCTGTGTTTGCAGCATCTGCCCTGAAAGTCTTGGGAAGTCCACGCTCACAAAGCATACTTCTGACCTTTTCAATGATTGTGCGGTTCATCCTTTCAGCTACCCCGTTTTGTTGAGGGGTGTATGCACATGTCTTACAATCCCATTTCTCCGATTCACAAATCTTCCATTAAGGGATCTTCCATTAAGGGATCTAACATTGATTTACCATTCCTCCTATGAAGTGAACAACTAACCAAACCTTTCTTCCTTGGCTTACTTGGCTTCCCTTGCTTTCCTACCATTCCCAACTAACCTACTTTCCTAGTTCTTTGATTCTGATATTCCTATTCCTGGGATTACTAGTTCTCACATTCCTCTTTTCTTTTCTTTCTGGTTTCCCGGATTTCTCTTCTTCCTACTTTCTTTGCTCTCCTGGCTTTCTGGATGTGAGGGTTAGCTTAAAAAGAACTATCTCTAGCTCTCCCAGCTAAGATGTACGATGTCTGATACCGATTCAAGCTCACTCAGAGATATGATTTATGTGTTCTATGGGTTTGAAAACAGGGATGGTAGGGTTTCTTCCATTGAAAAGAAAGAAAGCTGATTTAGGACCTCTGAGACCGTTTAGCTCTTATTCCTCTTGGGAAGTGACTTTGTGATGGGGTGGGGGGATTGGGTCTTCTGTGAGGGATCATTCTATTAAACGAATAAAGTGAACGTTTCCGGACGTTTTCTGGTTGGGAGAGCGTACAAAGCAAGGACTCGGAGGTCGGTGTAGTTAGGATAGGAATATAACCTATTACCTATTGGTAACCTATAGCTGTACGTATCCCCTATAAGATCTTGTCCAGCATCTTTGTCTAGCTAATCTTAGGGACTGTAAGCAAAGGATGTCACTATAGCTAACCTTCCCAAGTAACAGTACCTAATTTGACCAATTTTTATTTTATAAGAAAACAAGGAAAGTAAACTACCCTATTCCCAAACCATCGGTACAGGAAAACAAGGAAAGTAAACTAGCCTATTCCCAATTCCCAAGCCAACCAAACCAGGGAAGCTAGGTCCAACCATTACCCTTTTCGAGCAGACTCAGAAAAAGAAGAAGCCAACCCAGATCCTTATTCGCGGTAGCAGCTACTTCTTCTGCTTCTTCGGTTGTTGCCGCCTAATTAGCTACGATCAATTAAAATCTCTACAGAGAAGAAAGCTGTGCCCATATCTATAAGCAGCGCTTTGTCCTTTCTATATAAGCTGCACTACGCTGAATGAGAAAGATTTCCTGCTCCCATCTATTTGTTGTGGGGCATCCCCGTTCCCAATGACTGTTCCTGGAGTTGGAGGAAATTGCTGAACTTGAGGGACACCTTTCATCCGGTCGGTAATGGGAAAGGTACTTTTCTTTGGTTCGACAACAGGCATCCGTTAGGTCCCATTGTTCAAAAGTATAGTAGTAGAATCTGTTATGATACAGCTATTCCGGTCTATGCCAAAGTCAACACTATTATTGAAGAAAACGGGTGGAAGTGGCCGGCGGTTAGATCTTTCAATAGGCCCCCCTCTTCGTTTCACTCGAGCCTCTTTGCCCCTCGAGTCCACTCAAGAACTACTTGACTGACTAGCGACAGGGAGATTTGAAAGACTGATGGAGAGCACACCCGCGAACTATGGAACAAGGTTACCCCCACACTGAAGAAAGAGTACAACAAACAATAAGGATAAGATGAATGCAAGAGATAGAAAGGCCTTTTTCGAGACAAAAGAGGCTTACGTATCTTCTTCCCTTATCAGAACGCTTTGACCCTTTGCCCATAGTTACAGAGATTCCAGATTCGCGGGAATCAATAGAAAGAATTTCTTTGTGGACAGAAAGGTAGCTTGCTTACTTAGTGCTTGTACTAAGGAAAGATTACGACTCCGATAGATAACCAAAGAGCAGACAGGAGCAAGCCAGAGACCTATTACATATGAGCTAGCGAATACCTCAGCTACAGGAGTGGAAGAATTTGAGTTAGAAGCTCTAAGGAGAGTCTCCTTTCCGGACTTGAAAGCGAGTAAACGAAGACAGTCGGTAAAGAAGTTTTCGCAGTAACAGGAGTTGCAGTTCTAGAATTAGAGGAATAAGATTGACTTACCGGACTTGAAAGCGATTAAAGGCAGATAGAATTAAGGCGAAAGAAAGCCCAGAAAGCAGCTATTTCCCGTATTCCCAGCCGAAAGGGCATTCTCTTGAAGAAAGACCGTAGAGTGAAGGCGATATATGATATAGCCAGGCCAGGAAGGCCCATGTTTCCTCCATGAGAAGGTACAAAGACATTGCTGCTCAGTGAGACAATGTTGTCAATAGCAGCCAGAGCAGAGGACTTATTGATATATGGTGAAAGTTCGCCTTCTTGTGCCAACATCTCCCTACTAACTAGATTTAGAAATTCTGGCGCAAGTGGCTGCAAAGACTAGAAAGCCAATGAAGAAAATAGTTCAAATGAAATCCTATCCCGTAATGGTTGTCAACGAGAGAAGGCTTCAGGGTAGCTTCTGGAGTTCTTAGAGAAGGCTTACTTCAAGAGGTTCTTAAGAAGGAGTTTCAAACTGACCTTTAGGCACTGACGTGACTCTTCCACTTGTTGATTCAGTCGAGAACAACATCTGCTCTGTGAAAGCTTACCGGAAACTCTCACCAGAAGGTAAAATCTGTGCAGTGTAAGCTTGATCTCTTTGAATTGGTCCCCCAACCTGTCAAACAAAGAAAGCTAGTATAGGCATGAAAACAGCTTGCTTAGAGAGCTTCCCTTCCCCTTACAGGCAAGCTTGAACTTCCCTTCCTAACGAGCCAACAAGTTAGAGATGTAAAGACGGTTCCTTACCAGGAGTCAATCCCACAAGAATCCTAGCTTGATTGGTTTGATGTAAGCGAATGCGAGTACAGGGAAACGAGACAGCTCACAACAAAGCTTAGGCTCACTTCTGACCGAAAGTCCAATTCAATCATTCAAAGCTCACTGAGCACTTCTTTCCTTAGTTTGAGGACGTTAATGAGTTTCAAAGGATAATAGCTGATCTAGAAAACCTGAAAGTCTCTATATCAGACGAGGATCAATACTGATGTCCTTACCAAAACAGAATTCAATTCAATTCAACAGCAAAAGAAGGATAGCTTGATCCTCAATGCCTTTGATCATCTTTTTCTAGGTAGGGAATTGCTTATCTCGGTAAGCTAAGAATGTTAGAAACAAAGAACTAGGACAGAACAGGAAATGTAGAAGGAGGTTAGAATCAAAGAACTAGGACAGAACAGTAAATGGAGAAGGAGGTTAATGTGTATTTCATTCTATCTACATTTGAACTAATTGAGTGTATCCAGTCTTATCCATTAATGTAATTACAAGAAGAATAGTACCAAGCATGTAGGTTATAGTTTTCACCCTACTGGGTGTAGGTATCTGTTGTTCAAGTGGGTCAAAAGTGGTTAGCGGAAACATATCTCTAATAATTCGATTGAGAGGCTCTTCGCACTCACATGGACTTACACTTTTGTGTATTATACAAACATGATTCACATACACATCTCGTGTATATTGCAATACATTTGGTAAATTATCTGAAAATAATAATGAAGGTTTGTTCAAAAGAGGTCCAGGAGCTATTTCCATTAACACAGTTATACTGAACAGTATACAAAAGAAGACTGAAGTGCGAGAATTTATGGAGGATGATAATGCATTTGAGATATTCTGCTGAACACTTTAATATCTTTTATGTAAAACATTTTTGATGAGAAAATCACCAGTTGTATCCAAACACTTAAATCCAGATGATGGGAAAATGCTTTGTTTCAACCTACTACGAAGTATGTTTAATAATTCATTATTACCAGTTGATCCATATGGTGATGTGAAATCTAAGTTTCGGTTTTTGATATAACTATGAAGTATATTAGGTAGTATTACTTTCTCGTACCACTGGTCTGATGTCTCAATTTCTCTCGCGTTAGGATATGAATAGGATTTTCTGTGGAACTGTTGACCAGAGGTCCTATAAATAAAGGAGATTTCATTTTCATATCTAAATTCACCAATATGTAGAGCACCACAGGTCAGAAGATGTAGAGCACCACAGGTCAGAAGTAAGAAAGATAATATATATGTCTATTGGTTAAATCAATTCTGGCGAGAGATCAAATTCAGATTACTGTTCAATTATTTGAGTTCAGTCTAATTTTCGACCTAACAAGAGCAACGGAATCACGCTCTGTAGGATTTGAACCTACGACATTGGGTTTTGGAGACCCACGTTCTACCGAACTGAACTAAGAGCGCTTTCTTATCACAATTGATAAGACTGTAAAGACGAGGATTCTTTTTTTTTTTATAACCCCAATAAATTTTCCACGCCTATACTATCATATATAATATGATAAATTGAAAGATTATCTATGTCCAATTTGAATCGATTACCAAGCCATGTCCCCTCATGCTATATGAGACTGAACTCTCAGTTTGTATATGTGGAAAGAGACCTAAGAGAACTGAAACTGACTTCTAACCTAGGCTCTGACTCTCCTATTTTGACTTCTTTCCTTCTTTTCCCGTAGGATCTCCCAAGAAAAAGCCAATATCCTGAGAGTGATCTATAAATTCCCACGAAGGCCAATCAGCATCACTAAAACAAGAGCAAGTTGAGAGGAAGGTGTCAAGTGCAGACAATTCAGAGAAGATATCTCAACAATCTTTTGAAAGCGTTTAATAGGAAGGAATAGAAACTGGAATCTAAACCTTCTTTTCTATCTAAGGTCTCATCAGAAATTGTGAAAGTTCACTGAGTAAGCTATGTCAGGTCTGGTTATGCTAGCAACCACCAAGAATGCTACGATAGAGATGAGGATTAGCAAAGTGGAACTTACAACAGCAGAGCAGACAAAGAGGACCCAGAAGTGACTATGGGAGAAGGGAGAGGTTCTTTCCATGCCAGCCTTGACCAATAGATCAGTAATGTTTTGAGAAAGATAGAAGCAGAAGTTCTACTCACTTTTTGACCAAGATTGAGCCAGATATTTTATAGAAAAGATGGCATTTTTGATGCATACTATGTCATCAATATGAAGAGGATTGGACCATGTGATTCTAAGATCATCAACATATACTAGAATGTACAGAGCATGACCACCGCTCAGAAAGAGAGAGAGAGAAAGTTGACTGAAAACCAAGCTCAGAGAGTTCTTTCAAAGCAGCAACAGTAGTCATGAATAATTCTTCCTTCGATTGGATAATTCCCATTGGATTGTCAGCTATTGCATCAAATGTTCCAGCTCCGCCCAATTCTCGAAGTCATGTTAGGAGAGGTATTTATTACTCGACTAAAAGGAGAGGGAGGCCACTATCAGCTACTCTGCAACTTCTCATCCCACGGGTTGGCATTTCTCTTTTCTTACTCTTTATTTTCTTTCTCTTTCGGTAGTGGACGGGCTAAAGGGATTTGCTTACGCGCTAGCGCTTTCGTTCACTTTTTCTCACATTTCTAGTACCAACTAATACTAATTCATTCGGGCGAGAGTCTTCTTCTATAAGGAGATGGTAAATAAACAAGTGCTCCAGTTCCACCGGTTCCTAATTAATGGGGGAGTTGCTGCGCTCTCTTCTATGTAAATAGAGATTTTCCACGGTAAAAGAAGTGCTTGGCTTTGTTACTACATCCCGATAAATAGGTTAGGTTACTTTCTTGCTACGCCCGTTGACTAACTAGAAGAAAGAGAATGAATAGACAGGATAACTAGTTCCCGTTGGTTGACAACAGCTCCCTTTTCCTTTAGCTTACCAGTTATACCTAATGTGGCGCGGTCGACATATTACTATAGGGCGAGCTATGTTAGCCAACCCTTTCCTCAGCTGCAAGGTCTCTGCCAGAAGTTTCAACCCAAACTCAGGCAACTTAAGCACCGGCTCAATCACCATCTTCAAACCGTCAAAAGCCTTTTGACAAGCTTCAGACTAGTTCTAACCCCGATCCATCACCAGAGTCAATTCGTACACTTCTATAGTTAGACTCATGAATCTATAAACTGAAGATAGGACCCTCCCCGGTGAAACAAGATCGGCCTGTTTGTTTATTTTACCGTGGAAACACTAGAAACAATGGGTCAGCTCACAACTCGAAACGGGCGAAGCCACTTCCTGATCATAATTGCTCTAGTGAATAACTAAAGAAAATAGATGAATAGATGGGAGATAGAAGAGAAAGAAAGAAATTCTAAGCATCTATCATAGGTTCACTAATTACTTGAGTGACTGTTGGCGGGTTTCTTTGTATGTGTTGTCCGGAAAGAGGAGGACTCAATGATTATTCGTTCGCCGGAACCAGAAGTCAAAATTTTGTAGGGATCCCATAAAAACTTCTTTCGAGGAATGGGCTAAACCCGGTCATTTCTCAAGAACATAGCTAAGGGACCTGATACTACCACTTGGATCTGGAACCTACATGCTGATGCTCACGATTTTGATAGTCATACCAGTGATTTGGAGGAAATCTCTCGAAAAAGTATTTAGCGCCCATTTCGGCCAACTCTCTATCATCTTTCTTTGGCTGAGTGGCATGTATTTCCATGGTGCTCGTTTTTCCAATTATGAAGCATGGCTGAGCGATCCTACTCACATTGGACCTAGTGCTCAGGTGGTTTGGCCAATAGTGGGCCAAGAAATCCTGAATGGAGATGTGGGCGGAGGCTTCCGAGGAATACAAATAACCTCTGGCTTTTTTCAGATTTGGCGAGCATCTGGAATAACTAGTGAATTACAACTTTATTGTACCGCAATTGGCGCATTGGTCTTCGCAGCCTTAATGCTTTTTGCTGGTTGGTTCCATTATCACAAAGCAGCTCCAAAATTGGCTTGGTTCCAAGATGTAGAATCTATGTTGAAT